TCGCGAAGCTTATCCAGGAGACGTTTTTTATTTGCATTCCCGCCTTTTGGAAAGAGCCGCTAAACTAAGTTCTCGTTTAGGCGAAGGAAGTATGACTGCTTTACCAATAGTTGAGACTCAATCTGGGGACGTTTCGGCTTATATTCCCACTAATGTCATTTCCATTACAGATGGGCAAATCTTCTTATCCGCGGATTTATTCAATGCTGGAATCCGTCCAGCTATTAATGTGGGTATTTCCGTCTCCAGAGTAGGATCCGCAGCTCAAATTAAAGCCATGAAACAAGTAGCCGGCAAATTAAAATTAGAATTGGCTCAATTTGCAGAGTTAGAAGCCTTTGCGCAATTCGCTTCCGATCTAGATAAAGCTACTCAGAATCAATTGGCAAGAGGTCAACGATTACGGGAGTTGCTCAAACAATCCCAATCATCCCCTCTCGCGGTGGATGAACAGATAGTTACTATTTATACCGGAACGAATGGATATCTTGATCAATTAGAAATTGGACAGGTAAAGAAATTTATTGTTCAGTTACGTACCCATTTAAGAACAAATAAGCCTCAGTTACAAGAAATCATATCTTCTACCAAGGTATTCACCGAGCAAGCGGAAGCCCTTTTGAAAGAGGCTATTCAGGAGCAGATGGAACTATTTCTACTTCAGGAACAAACATAAAGAAATTGGTTATTTCATTTGGTAGAGTCTCTTAGTACGACATAAATTGTTGAGAAAAGAAATGGCTCTGATTCGAATAATTCCAAATATGTTTCTTGGAATAGCAATCCAAACAAAATAGATGTAAATAAATTGCGTCCAATAGGATTTGAACCTATACCAAAGGTTTAGAAGACCTCTGTCCTATCCATTAGACAATGGACGCTTCTCGTCCCGATTCTCTTCTTTCTGATTCCTCCTTTCCATTCCCTGTTTGGATAAAAACAGAAACAATCAGATTGTATGCGTCTTAGGGAATAAAGACGCATATTCAAATCAATGATGGATGTATTATGATTCATATCGAGCGGGTAGCGGGAATCGAACCCGCATCGTTAGCTTGGAAGGCTAGGGGTTATAGTCGACGTCGATTCATCACTATTAACGTCTCTAATTCAAAACCGAACATGAAACTTTGGTTTCATTCGGCTCCTTTATGGAATAAAGGATAGATTCCCCGATTTAGGGCGTAAAGTAACCTAAACGAAAAAATTGACGATGTATGATATTAGTATGGAAATGGAAAGGTATGGAAATAAAAGAAGGAAGTCATAGCAAATCGGAATAATAAAAATTCGATCCATAACACCTATGTCAGCTTTTCTGTCTGAATGTATCCAAAGCTACTCGCTTTCTAGATGATCCCTCTAGAGGAGGGGTATTATAAAAACCCTTCTAGTTACTTCGTTCCCTATTTCTACTGACATGAATCCTTAGGAAAAGAATCTTATTTCTACCGAGCTGAAACAATATATGCCGATGGCCCCGGTAAACCGAAGTCATCGTTTAATAGCTATTTGGCTTCAATCTCCCCTTTACAAAAATCGAAGATCTAGTTACGATTAGAAATACACTTTTGTATCTTCATCCATGGATCTTTTACTCATACTTATCTAGTTCTAATTGGAAAACTCAAAAAATTATGCTTCGCAATTCCATAATCCCAGTTTTTGGATGCAAATCGCGAAAATTATATTCTTCCCCAATTGTGGCATTGATAGGAAAGGGTTAAACCCTTATAAGAAATAAAGTTTTTGATCGGAATATGAATGTATCAAACCGAAAGAACCCTTAACTATTTCAGTTGGTAATAGAACGAATCACACTTTTACCACTAAACTATACCCGCTACATTGTGATTATTGTATAGGAATGGCCCATTTGTCGAACAAGGAGATGAGGCGCGATCAAGATATTGTGAATATTAGAGTGCTGACATGCCCTGTCTCCGGGGATACTTGATGAAATAGGGCAAGAGGATAAATAAAAAACCTTTTTGTTTTGCTGTAGAAGTCGTTACTCAGAGGTCCGATAGAATCGGCGAGGTTGGAACAGAAAAATAAGTTTTGTGCAATAATATATATAGTTAAGTTATAGTTCCATTTTTTTTTTGCTCAAGTCAAGCGTTTATTTAAACAAAACAAAGCTTGTCTCTTGAGTACTTGAGGGAACATACATACGCTTTTCCCATTCCAATAAAAAAAAGCAACGATGAATCAAAGGAAAAATAAGGAAATAACAATATAATAAATTTCCTTCATATCATAGAAATCAAAATAGCTCTTGTTGCTGCTTCAACTCAATAACATATTGAGTTTTCCAATTTCTCATTTTAGGTTAGGTTGAAAAGGGGGGGAATGGCCTGGCCAGTGCCTAGCCAGGCCGGGAGAACAAAAGAAGAACCTTTCGAACGAAATAAAATCAAAGAGGGATCTTTTTTTCCTTTTTTCCTTTAGAGATACCTGTTTTGAATGGTTGTATAAATAGGATTTCTTATACAAGTCATATATATCTCTAGAATAAAGAAAAAGAAATATTAATCTTTACTTCACACGTCGTGTCACATATGAATTATTCATTTTTTTTTTTTTCAATTTGGAGAGATGGCTGAGTGGACTAAAGCGGCAGATTGCTAATCTGTTGTACGAGCTATTCGTACCGAGGGTTCGAATCCCTCTCTCTCCGTTTCCTACGCTCACTTGATATTTATCTTTCTCATTCTATAAACCCCGAGTCCCTTTGGTTTGGTTGGATTGATTTGATGATTTCATTTAAATAAATGAAATGTATGGAATAGATAAAATTTGAAGTTAAGAAGATGGATTTAGAAACCAAACAAAAAAAGGAAAGAAAAAATCTATTATTCTTTATTCTTCGCGTCCAGGATTACGTCCTGGGTCATTAGACAGGAATCCGAAGATGAAGAGCGAAACAAAGAATATCACCACCGTATAAACGAAGAGTTTGAGAGTAAGCATTACAAATCTCCAAGACCTGTTGGGGGAGAAAAAGGGAATAGATTCTCAACCTTTGTACCATCTCATTTTTTGACACCAAGAAACGAAGTGGTTTTTAGAAAAGAAAGGAATTAACAGGAATTCAATTCATTTGTATTGTAATAAAATAAGGTTCTGATTCCTTCGTTACCAAAATAATCTCGTCATACCTACAATGCGATTTGTTGATATTGCATTGCGGGGGCTCAGAATACCGTATGCGCTCCATGGATGGAGGGTCAGAATGAGGAAATGAGGTGATCCGGATTCACGGAGTCTATTGAAGAATGTTCAATGTTTGAATCGAGGATTCTTGTCTTAATGCACTACTTATCTCATCTTTCTTGGTAAAATTGGTAAAATATTTTTTTTTTTTGAATAGGTCGTGAATCTTTCTAGAACAGTATCAAGGATCTCATCGAAAACTTACAGCAGCTTGCCACACAAAGGCTAAGAGAAAAAAGAGCACAGGTATGACCGGCATAAAATCCACGATTGGGTTCAAAAAAGCATAAGCCTCGGGCAATTTTGCGAAGAAAAAACCACTCGGCTGAAGGGCAGAATTAAGACAGATACAGATTAAACTAAAGATATTAGGCATAACAAATATTTTGTTCTTAGAATAATATCATTTTTATTGAGTTATTTCTTGAAGGGAAAAAATCAAGAAAGAGGGTAGGTAAAAAAGTCCTTCTTTCTTTGAATTCCCCCAATAAAAGATCCTTCAATTGTCAAATTGAATTATACGGAATCATACTTTCATACAATATCTTAATTATCTTAATTTAATTATATGTAATGATCAATGAATTTAGTTTTATTCCGGATCTACACGTGTCGAATCTCAGCAACAACTTCTTTCTTCCATAGATACTGGGCTGGAATTGACGAACACCCGATACCAATATTAATGTATATTCGTGTTTGAATAGAAACATAAATGGGGCGTGGCCAAGCGGTAAGGCAACGGGTTTTGGTCCTGTTACTCGGAGGTTCGAATCCTTCCGTCCCAGATTAATTCCATCTTAACTTAACAAATATTATTTGTTCTCTTTAATCATCTAAATTTCTATTTAGGAGGTTCATGTTGGATACAATGTAATCGTAATCTATTCTTTATTTCTAGTTTTTTTCTTTCTAGTTTGGTTTTTAATGTTAATGATTCTTTTCTGAATTAGACTTTACCTTTCTATTCTGTTTCCTACACACGGAATTCACTTTCAATGACTGACACACGTATGAAAAATCCATGATTTTGGTATAGGCGTGTGGGGAGCATAGACATAGATCCATTGAAAAGATATTTTTTTGATTTAATTCAAAATTGGATTATTCAGTCTATGTCCGTACCGTTCATATTGGAGTTGGTTAGTCAAAAGAAACTTTATGCTTGAATCCAGAAAATTCTGATTCCTGCATGATCCATTCTGAGTCGAAATGTGAAAGAAACCTCTTCTATCTTCTAACTTTTAATTAATGGTAAAGCAGATATGGTAATCGTATCTCATTTAATAATTATCCCAATTTAGAATTCATTTTATTTGGATTCTAATGAGGGTTCGAGTTCGTGGTACCAATTCCATCAACGGGATTCGAGTTCCTAAGACTGGACTCAAATGAAAAAATGGGAATAAAAAACGGATCTGGACCTGTTTTGTTTTGCACTTATACGTGTCTGGTACTGGTATAGCACGCAGCTTATAAGAAAAGAAGATTCTTTTGTTGGTTGACCGGGTATGCATGATTCATAATCCAGATGAAATGTTTTTTAGATATGTGATGTGCTGATCAACAATGGAAGGTATCAATTGCAATATCTGTGGCTATTCCCGATTTCATCAACAAACAATCAAGTTCAATAGGAATAGATGCATTGTATTGTACCCAATTTGCATCTGGTTCTAATGAACTGATGAATAATGGAATTGTAAATCCATTGGTAGGCAGAATCGTGGATTTAATTTACTTGACTTTAGCGAACGACTCTGGAAGCAAAAAAGCAGAATATGTCGAAAAGAAGCATGCCACCCTTTTGTATTGTTATTGTTCTATTTCAGTAAGAACAAAAAACAAAAAGTCTTTGGTTTCGGTCAGAAATTTCTGTGATGCCTTAAAATATCCACGATTACCCGCGGTAACAGCTGTATATATAACATAACCCGATGGATACCGAAAGATCATGCTGCTTTGATTCTGATATTCTCAATCAGATTCAAGAATGAATCGAGGACGTTCACTTTATCTTATTTACTTTACTGTGTCTTTTTTTATTCATTTTTTGACTTTTACTATATTTCTTATTATGTTTGATGCTCATGAACAAAGAAATGAAATTAGTTTTAGATTTTGTTTCTCGTCCCATTTATCTGGTTTAGACAGTTGATGATTTAAGGAAAAGCAAAATTAAATTTCATGTTATTATGATGATCAAAATGATCAAATTGATGTCTAGGAGATATCCGTAATTACAGTTATTCGTTGTGATTGCACAGACTTGCTGATTGATTCAGAGATCAAATTGAGTCTTTACGGAAGAACTGCTTTCCACCAATAGCAATGATGGCAAAGTACGAGATTTTTTTATGTGAAACCATTTTTAATGAATCCTTGATACTCGATGAAGTCTGAGATTAGTTAATTTATCATTTACCATCAAACCACTTTGGCCCTTTCCGGTTCATTGGAATGGCTTAATCAGTTACTAACTCATTCTTTTCCGGTATTGGAAATCCAATTAAAGATCTTTAGTTTAGCTTAGTCGTTCGAGCAAGAATTGGCTCATTTCATTCATGACTGATCGTCACAAATGATCAGGTTGTTAACTAACTTCTTGTTTATTCGTCTTTCTTATAAATGGTGAAATAAATGATTCATACGCTAGAATCAGGGGACAAACTGGATACTTGTTAGATATACATATGCGTCCATGGAGAATATTAAAAAATAGAATAAAAGATCAATCAATGACTATTCATGATTTAATTCCATATTGAATCAATCCCGTACCGATTCCGAATTATAGGAATTTTTGTTATGGTAAAACTTCGTTTGAAACGATGTGGTAGAAGGCAACGTGCGACTTGAATGACATGATCGGCTGTGGATTTTGACATCCATCATCTTCAATGAGGATGCTCTTGGCTCGACATATTTTGTTCTGTTTCACCATTACTCCACGATGTTGGGTTGTAATGTAAATAAAATAGTACATGATGGAGCTCGAGAATAAATGATTATCAGAGGCAGGATCTAGGGTTAGTGCCAATTAATAATTTGGAACGACTTCGTAAGTATATCTTCGATATAGAAAAGGTCAAATTGGACCGATTTTTCAATAAAAAAGTTTGCTGTAATTGGTGAGACTATTTCGATGATAAAGAAGTGTATCACAGGGGAATTAATGGAATTGAATCGTTCGTATGATTCTTCGACGTAAAGAAATAGCCAAAAGGTATGTTGCTGCCGTTCCGGAAGATTAAAGATCACCGAAGTAATGTCTAAACCTAATGATTCAAGGATAAGTGATTCCAAAACAAGAAAACACCATTTTCAATGATTGTCTCAATCAAGTGGATTGGATCATAATAAGTAAGAAATGGAAATATATTCCAGACGAGACAAAAAAGGGGTTATAGACCGCTCAATAAATATTTATTTAAGGATTTATTTTTTAGTCCTTTGAGAATTACCCAACTTGAGTTATGAGGACGAATGATATTTTTATTTTTATAGGAAGGAAGAAGGAAAAAAGACGACTTAAATCATAATTTAATTGATGATTTCAAGGATCCGTTTGCTATAGATTTATATCCATAAATTTTAATCATTCTTTCTCGAGCCGTATTAGGATAAAACTTCCTATACTTTTCCAGTGGGGGGGGTTTTCCGGGGGGTATTGCCCATCGATCTATCCCAATGAGCCACCTATCGAATCATTGCAATTGATGTCAGATCCCGAAGAGAGGGAAGAGATCTTCGGAAAGTAGGCTTTTACGACCCGATAAAGAATCAAACTTATTTAAATGTTCCTGCTATTCTATATTTCCTTGAAAAAGGAGCTCAACCCACGGGAACTGTTCATGATATTTCAAAAAAGGCAGAGGTATTTAAGGAACTTGGAGTTAATCAAACAAAATGAAATTAATGAAATCAAAAGATGGACCGGTATAGTAGCTAGTTCTAGTTTTGTTTAATTGTTTCTTCGCCACTCTCTTGCTATATTCATACCTATTCGCTATTGTTCCTATATGGTTTGAGATAATGTAAGGAGGTTTGAGATAATGTAAGGACAAAGAATGACAAAGAATTTCTTTGTCTTTTTATATTTATATGAATATGAGAGGGATAGAAAAAGGATTATATTATATGTAATAACTGAAATCCATGAAATTATGGGATTACCATTAATGAAATTATGGGATTACCATTAATCTGATGGTTTTCCTTGGGATTCCCTCACCTCAAGAAACAAGAGGTCAATCTTGGGGCCTATAGTGATAGTGAATAAATACGATATTCTTTTTTACCTACTTCTTCTTTACTTCACTTCATTTTCATTTCTTGTAGTGCCAATCTAACACAAGGCCTTATCTTATTTATATTTAGTTTATTTTTATATTTAGTTTATTTTATATTTAGTTTATTTATTGTATTTTGTTTGATTTGATTTCCCAATATTTCGTTTGTATTGACAATGGTCTCTCGAACGAATAGAATACAATAGAATTCGATCGTAGATAAATCGATCTATTCTTGCGGTTTCATAGGTTTGGTTTTTTACTTCATTCAAAGGATTGGTTTGAGGGATCGTCTGTGACACAGGAAGTCTTTTTTTTATTTACTAAAGCTATACTTATCTGTGAATCTGCTCTTCTTTATTGTATAGATTTTTTAGAATCATAGTTTCTTCTAAACTTGCTGTTATTCTTATGCTTATGTTAGTTCAATGTTTTGACTTGACTGGTTCCGGTAATCAAATCTCTTGATTTTTATTCCGATCGTAATTAGATCCTTATCTGGGTTGCTAACTCAACGGTAGAGTACTCGGCTTTTAAGTGCGGCTATGATCTTTTACACATTTGGATGAAGCGGATTCGTCCATACCATCGGTAGAGTTTGTAAGACCACGACTGATCCTGAAAGGGAATGAATGGAAAAAACAGCATGTCGTATCAATGGATAACTCTGAGAATACTTCATTCTTATCTGGTCATATCAGATCGGTAAAAAATGTCCTTTTGATTCTTAGCTAGAACGGTTCAAAATTCATTCACAGTTGGGTCAAGTGAATAAATGGATAGAGCTATATGGCTCCAATTATAAGGAAAAACCAAAAGCAACGAGTTTCCGTTCTTATCTGAATTCGAACGAATACCCGATCTAATTAGACGTTAAAAATATATTAGTGCCTGATGCGGGAAAGGGCTCTCCTGCGAGTGGATCATTGATTCCTTTTAAAAAAATCCTAACTATTCACTGTTCTCCATTAGTTACTGGAGTGTAACCGAATGTGTATAAGAAACGGTGTACTGATAAATATAACTCATTCCAAAGTCAGAAGAGCGATCGGGTTGCAAAAATAAAGGATTTCTAATACACAATCTCTTGTAACTATACCCAAACACGAACGAGTTGGATGGAAAAATAGAGGATGCGTTGATTAGACGTCTTGTCTCCAGGTATATCCGTTTTTACGATATACCTTGTTAGGACCATATCGCACTATGTATTGATTATTTAATAACCCAAGAAATCCTCCCCCGCATGCGGTTCAAGTTTCATTGCAAACAAATGGATAAATTGCAATACGAATTGCAAGGCTATTTAGAAATAGATAGATACCGGAAACAGCGCTTCTTATATCCACTGCTTTTTCGGGAGTATATCTATGCACTTGCTCATGATCATGGTTTAAATAGTTCGATTTTTTATGAACCCACGGAAAATTTAGGTTATGACAATGACAATAAATCTAGTTCACTAATTGTGAAACGCTTAATTACTCGACTGCATCAACAGAATCATTTGACCATTTCGGTTAATGATTCTAGGTTCGTTGGGCCCAACAGGAGTTTTTATTCTCAAACGATACCAGAGGGTTTTGCAGGAATTATGGAAATTCCATTCTCGGTGCGATTAGTATCTTCCCTAGAAAGAGAAAGAATAGCAAAATATCAGTATCAGAATTTACGATCTATTCATTCAATATTTCCCTTTTTAGAGGACAAATTATCACATTTATATTATGTTTCAGATATACTAATACCCTACCCAATCCATCTGGAAATCTTGCTTCAAACTCTCCGCACTCGGATACGAGATGCTCCTTCTTTGCATTTATTGAGATGTTTTCTACACGAGCATCATAATGGGAATAGCCTTATTACTTCAAATAAATCCATTTCCATTTTTTCAAAGGAAAATCAAAGATTATTCTTGTTCTTGTATAATTCTCATGTATATGAATGCGAATCCGTATTAGTTTTCCTTCGTAAACAATCCTCTCATTTACGGTCAATATCTTCTCTAGCCTTTCTTGAGAGAACACATTTTTATGGAAAAATAAAACATCTTGTAGTGACGCCTCGTAATGATTCTCAAAGGACCCTGCCCCTCTGGTTCTTCAAGGAACCTTTGATGCATTATGTTAGGTATCAAGGAAAATCAATTATGGCTTCAAGGTGTACTAATTTACTGATGAAGAAATGGAAATATTACCTTGTCAATTTCTGGCAATGTCATTTTCACTTATGGTCTCAACCGGGTAGGATCCATATCAATGAATTATCCAATCATTCTTTCTCTTTTCTGGGCTATCTTTCAGGTGTACGACTAACGCCTTGGGTGATAAGGAGTCAAATGCTAGAGAATTCATTTATGATCGATACTGCTATTAAGAGATTCGATACAATAGTCCCAATTTTTCCTCTGATTGGATCGTTGGTTAAAGCAAAATTCTGTAACGTATCAGGGTATCCTATTAGTAAGTCAGTCTGGGCCGATTCGTCGG